TATGCGTAGGCAGGCCCAGCGGTATCCAATCAATGTAGTCGGCGGAACAAAGGAAAGAGGAATGGGAGACGTTTTAGAGGAAGATCTAAGTACCGAGAGGGAAATGGAGCTCGAATCCATAGCATTCTCCACGCACCCACCATTCGTTAGCAGCGACCTTACCACGCTTACCACCAGCCATTTCACTCGAATCTGTAGTAAGCAGTATCCTTCGCAACTAGAGGAGAAATCCTCTTCTTTTCTTTATCTTTCTTGGCTTGGAATCAAAAACCTTAAGAACCATAGGTGCCACCAACCGAGGCAGAGATTGGAGATACAACGATTGGAGTGCAGTGACCGTACCCGAGATAGATCTGAACCGACGGTTGCGGAGAATAGGTGCAACGGGGAATCATGGGAATAACGAGAGGGTACGTAGGGAACATGGCTGACCAAGCTCCTTTTTCTAACGATTGAAAAAAGAAAGAGGCCGGTGTTCTTCCCAACTGCTCCAATAAACGTGCCTACACCCCATCCCGTCTGGAGAATGATATGATTGACCGAGAGTACTTATGAAACCCGGCACTGAACTAAGGGTTTGATCTGCGGCCTCCTGAACTGTTCGCATCGCTCTCTTCGGTTCAAGCGAAGGCTATAATTACAGTTCGGATCGACTTCCTAGCGTACGGAATACGGAATGGATTCCAAAGCCCCTCTGTTTTAGCTTAGACTAACGGCACCGATTCCTAGTGCTATAACAGAAACTGCCCTTAACGCGCAAATAAAAGCCCTCACAACACTCGATACCTGCTCCCGCTTATTGATTAGGGTGAGTCACTCAAGTCCCTTGTCACTCGTCCCTCTTTTACGTTTACGAAAATACCGGGCTTTATGCTTTTTTCGGAAACTAAACTAAAGTAGCTCGTCAACCTAAAAACAGAGGACTTCCCTCACTACGAAAGGTGTCCCGTGGATGGCGTACTGATATATCTCCTATTCGTTCTGGATCCAGCTGAAAAAGCCCTTTGCTTTATATTAGCGCTAACGCGCCCCTACAATTGAAAAGACATTCTAGCACTCCTTTTATAATATAAGAAATTGCATGGCTTCGGTTGGTCACTTGCGGGAAATGAAGTCTTTGATGCGCGAGAAAGGGGGCTGCCTTCGCAAGGCTTGCTTGAAAGTCCCAACTGAAAGGACGGTTAATAATTAGTAGTTGGCCCGGCTCTCCCTGCCTGCGCTTTGGTTCTCATGCCTCGTTTTGTTGACGTCGTGCGTAGGATAAATGATTTGCACCGGATAAGCATTTGTTACAGTCGCGAAATACGGGCTTTTGTAAAAGTTTTCATTTTCTGATCTACCTTTAGCTAAGAAAATGCCATTGTCCTATGGCTGCACTAAACTTTGAACTGGACTAAACGAAGACAAAGTGAAGTCGAAGAACAAAGTTGAGTCTAAACAATTTAAGAATTCTTGTTTTTACTTTCTAAACAATGGTTAGGCGGAAAGGGTACCCTTAGACCATAAGCCAGTGAAAAAGAAAACCTAGCTAGCCTATAAGCTTCCCTCTCCGATCATTGCTTGACTCGCCATAACCCTTACACCACACCGCCCCTCGTCTTCAAGCTACGGCTACCTGCATGAAAGCCAACCGCTACAATCCTGCTGCAATAAGAACTCGTTATTTTAGCTTGGAAGGACAATAGACTGCCATATCCCATATCTTCTTATTGGATGAGATTAGGGGTCTGTGAGAGCCCTTTCTCTAACTTCGATGCGCTCGCCTCTTTCTTCTCGGAATCCTACGTACCAATGTTGCAACAACCAGCTCTTCCCCAATCAACTCAAGGTATGCAGGTATCTTTTGCTCCACCACCTCAGGCAACCTTACCACAGTCTCAGCGGGTTCGCCCGTCTCCACCAAATCAAGGCCAACATGGCTATATGCCAAGGCAAAGGCCTAGTCAACCGCCTAGGCAGTTCACTCAGCTTAACCAACCCATGAGTTTTATTTTACCGCTCCGTGTTCTTTGATTTTTTAAGCCTCTCGAAGACTAATCGGGGGGACTTCTATGTGATTGACCCTTGTCTTGGATTTGACTACTATGTCATCCACATAGTCTATACATCATCTCATGGAAGATGGCCGTCATAGCCCTCTGGTAGGTTGCTCCGGCATTCTTTAGGCCGAGCCGAATGGCATGACCTTTGCACAGAAGGTTTCCCGCCCCGTGATGAAGGAAGTCTTCTTTTGGTCTTTCTCGGCCAACCGTCTTTGGTTGTATCCTGATAAACCGTCCATAAATGACAGCGTTTTGTACCCCGACATCTAAATTTGGGAGTGGGAAATCGTCCTTGGGACAGGCCTTATTTAGTTTAGCTTTCTAAAAGAAAAGTCCTTCCCATCCTTTTTCGGTACGGGGACGGTTAGAGATCCAATCAGAATAATCCAAGGTCCTAATTCAGCGGGCCGCTTTTTCATTTTTTCTTTGAAAACTCCAAGTCGGGATGGAGCTTGGAGACTTTCTTTTTAGACCTATATTAAAGTTATGCTCTACTAGGACTGGATCTAAGCCTGGCATATCGTTATATGACCAAGCAAAGACGTCCCGGTATCGGCTAAGAAATTGGGCAAACCTTGCCCTTTCTTCGGGACCTAATGATCTCATAATTATATTGGGATTCTCCTCGGACCAAGGACCTCTTTCTATGCTTTCTTCGCTCTTTCGGCTCTCTGGGTGGAGTTCTACTATAGGAATGAATTGGCCGATATCCCCTGTCATCCGATAGCTTAGGCTTTTGAGCGAGACTATGATATGAAGGGCTATCCCTTTTCCCGCTCGTTAGGCCCCCTTCTCCTCTCCCTCTCCGGTATAGTCGACTGGCTTCGCTCCTATCCTATTTCGAGAATCATAATTTAGTAATGAATTGATCAAGAAGGTATCTCCACTAGTGCAAGATGAAGCCCTGTACTGTAAATAAGGCATAAAAGCCGGTCTTTTTGAAGGTTAGTCAGCCGATTGAGTAGATCGCTCGTTCCTGTCTAGTATTGACTGGCCCTTCTATTGTATCGATTGATAGATAGCTGCAACTGGACGGTTTTCATGAGTAACTCTCGGAAGAGGAATGAAATAACTCGACCGTACTATAGGGAGAGGAATGGGCCGATATCTAGCATTGGCTCTACTGGCTTGGCTGTCTCTTCTATTGGTCTATTGTATCGATGGGTACATCTATGGCTTAAGTTAAGGGGAAGACCTGTCTACTCTACTATTGATTCCCTTTGGCTCGCTCTGTCCTAGTAAGTCATCTCACTCTCCTACCTTTACTTTAAAGAAGGGACATGTCCAACGACTGCTTCCTCCTGGGCTTGATCCTTAATCGAAAGCGATCTCCTTTTGCTTTCAGCCTTTCTTTCAGATGGGACAGAAAGGCATCGACTCCTATCATAGCTCTTTCCGCCCGTTACCGCTCCGTGGGCTACGATAAACACCGAAAGACATTACTACAGAAAAATGCCCTACGAGAGAGACTGATTCCAGGTATAGTATCTACGACCTCCTCTTGGTTTTGCTTTGCCCCCTCTTTCCGAGAGCCCCTCGCGCATCAAGGCTAGAGTGGAGGTGCAACAATAGTAGAAGCTGGAGATGCAACAATAGCTTCAGCCTGATCCGCAGTAGGTATTGGTAAGTGTTCCCTTGCAGCTCTATCTCTAGATCTGTCTCAATCGGTCTGTCGCAAACAACGATCCAAGAAAGAGGAGTTCAAGGCTGGCGAAGTGAATCGATTTCTTTCCTTCTTCTAGTTCTTGAGTGATAGTAGCTCATCTCTCTTCTTTCTTCTGTCAACTGTCCTTTACCGGTAACTGGATCAATCGCTAGCTGGAAAGTTTCCACTGTCAACTGCCGTAAGAGGTCCTTTTCCAAAATAGAGAATAGGGCATGGAAGCTTTCTGCTATTAGAGGAGAGTTTTTACTGCAAGGGAGGAAGGGGGATTACGCGACTTACAATTCATTTCCTTAACCCCGAAATAGCAACTTGGTTATAGCTGACAGAAAGTAGAAAGACTCTAAACAAAAGGTACTGGACAAGCTCTTAGGGAATAATCTCTTTCTTATTTCTGTCATGACTAAATATCTCTCCAGCCGGTCGGTTGGAGTTGGATTGAATCGACTTCGTCTTCTTCCCAACAATGAATCCCGTTCAAGCTGTGATAAGAGGACGTTTCCGTACCCCTTACCTTACTCAAGAAAGAAAGTCATGCTGATCAGTAGTAGTGTCTAAGAGGAAGGGTTGGCGCTTTGAGCTACCTATTTTTTGTGATCAAATTAGAAACTTAGCTTCTCACGTTGCCATAGATTCTCCGGAAGAAAGCAATCGGCTTTGCCCAAGTTGTAATGACTGAGCTTGCTCCCTGTCGATGAAGAATGTTTCGAAAGCAGCCTAAAAGCCTTGCTGGGTTAGCTTCGCTTTCCTTGACTTTAGAGAGGAATGGTTTCCGATGAACTACTCCCTTTACCTGTTGATGAATCATGCTTCGAACACCTAGACCAGCTGCCGCTTAGTCACGTCTGCGCTTAGATAGCGATGTGAACCCGCCTTCCTTACCTTAATCAATAGATAGGTTTGTACTACTACCAGTCAAAACAGAAACTTTGGAAATGCTTTTCGTAAGGCAAGGAAGTCAGTGCAGGTAGGCGAGGGCAGTTCCGGTCTACGATTTATGGGTGTATATTTTCTTTCCTTTTGTCGTTGTAGCAATCTTTCTTAGTGCACCCTTAGGCGAGTAAAGAGAGAATGCTTGGTAGCAGGACAGTAGGAGTTCAGTAGGCGGGCCAGTAGCACGCATGCCAAGGATAGCTGTCCAAGGGTTGAAAGAAAGTAGTAAACCAGTCAGCTAGCTGAAGTTAGAAAGTTCAGAAGTAGCTGCTCTCCTAGCTGCACATTCATCTTCCTCTCTTGCTCCACTTTCACTACCCTTGACTATAGCAGCAAAGCTAGGAGATTCCTGAATAGTCTGCTGCTTTCCTTCATTTTCATAAGAATGGTGATGCATCTGTTCCACCTTATCTATATTTTCTTGGCATAGCACTGCATTTGATTCTTTGGGAAGAATGACATCATCTACAGATAGGTCTTCATTAGAAAGCATTTTCAATCTATTTGCTGCAGATTTTGCAGACCCAACAATTTTACTGACATTTTTCTATCATATCAGCTCTCTGCTTCATACCTGAAGGTCTCTGCACAACTTTCCAGTCATTAGCATTATCAGTCTTTTTAGGGACCCAGTCCCGCTTGATTTCCTTCTTCTTCTTCAGAGGTTGAGTAAGGGTTTGGGTATGATTCGGGCACTTGACAGTTGAATGCCCCAATTCTTTGCAGTTAAAGCATTTCAAAGGTTTCCAAGGGTAATCCACTTTTATAGCTGGAAAGCAGTCAAGAATAAAGTAAACCTCTAAGTAATCTACTGCCCTAACTAAACCACCAAGAGCGGATAAGGCTAAAGGGTGTCAGCACCCACTCCTGGGCAAAAGCATGCTAAGGGCGCTGCTTACTCCTTCAATAGCAGATTCAATAGCAAAGAAAAGAAGCAAGGCCCGCTACCACGAAGACTAATCAGACTCTCGGATGGCACTCGGTTTCCTAACTCATTTACTTTACTTGAAGCCTTTCATTTTCGGCAGCTAAGGAGGCAGTCTTGGTCGACCATCCTGAGTGTGACACTTCATTCCCGGCTTTTCTTTCGACCACATAAGATTGGGGTTACAGTTTCATAGGCGCCGATAACTCTGGTCTGAAGACCTTCGGGGCTAGAAAACCTTTACCACAAGTGGCTTGCCATAGAGGCTAGGGTTGTCTGCTTTGTCTATCGACTTGTCTTGATCCGCTTTCCTTCTTCCCTTTGTTAGCAGTTATGGTAGCAGTCCTTTAATCTTACATGACTGCTTTCGAAGCACGCTAGCCAAGCAAGGACAGCGGGGAATGAGAAAGATACATACATCTAGAAGGACTGTATTAGGATGGGCCTTAGCGGTTAGGCATGCAGGGGGGAACGCATTAATAGATAGCTGAACGTGGGTGCGATCGTCATTCCCTACTAATAGAAGTCGGAGAGAAGGCTTGGTTAGGGTAATGGGTTTAAAGACAAATTAGGACCAACAAGTGAAGTCGTTAAACGTAACGAGTCTAAGGGCTGGACGGAGGATATCACGATTATGATCCCTATGGGGCTTGTATCGAATCTATATCTCCGACTGACTTCAGTGTCTGAGGATGTAGTATTCGCTAAGGAAGTCTTATGGTGCTATCTAATCGTCTCTAGTTTATGGCCCTATCATGCCATGATGGGATTGGTCTTTACACTTGCAATGGTATCAAGATAAGGTTATTCGTATGCCACCATGATTCCCTTTAAGAATTTAGTATCGGATTCTAACCTAGCATTGGTACCCGTTGCGTATGTTGAGCTAGTAAGCCCAGAAGGAAGAAGTCGTAGCTGCTACCGCTACGTGGGCTTCTTCTTAGTCTGCTCGAAGGGAAGGTCTGTAAGAGTAGATAGAATAGAGTATGACATAACCAGAAAGTCTGTGGTATCATTAGCCAATGTCTGTGATTCTAGAACAAAAGAATTCTACTAAAGTAGAGGATAGGATGCAGCAGAGGTTGTACTTTCTCTTCCCAGGTATGGGCGGGGGGAAAAGCTATTCTAGCATCAGCATGGATTGACCAGAGACTGGGAGTAGTTGTCATCTTAGAGCTATGAGTCAGAACAATGTTCACCAACTCTTCCATAGTAATCATCCAGCCAGCTCGGGAAAGCGGTTTTTCTACTACTTGGCATTAAGAGAAGCTGGGTAGCTCCGTAATCTGTCAAGGAGGTGGCTTTCGCCTATAAGGACAGTTGGAGTTGACGGTCCTAGTTCTGTTACAGTAAGAGCTGTTGCTGGAATAACTTGTGTTGATGGAATAGAAGCTCTTCCTGCTCTCGTATCCGATGAAGAATAGGCCCAAGGGACATCCATGGACAACCGCCACCCACGTGGTTTAGCTAATTCAATAGCCTTCGGAGAAAAGCGACAAGTACCACTGGACAAGCAAATCACTTTTGGAATCACCTTTAAGGATCCTCTTACGGTGAAATGCCGGAATGATGCTAGGATCTCCCGAGCGAGTCAGCTAAACAGAGACGGAAATATCAGTACTATTCTGGCCAGCGTATGCTTGTTGAATTGAAGGCATACCGCACACTGCTTCAAATAGAAAGATATTGGTTTAATCTCAAAGCCTCGCCAGAAGACGTTCCACAAAAGCATTATTTCATCTTGTTCCTTGAGCAATTGAGGAAGCGAAGCGGGCTGCTTGTCTTGCCTCGAGCCCATAAGAGAAGTACTGCTCTGGACTAGGATGGTGCTGTTCTGCTTAAAACTAGGCTAGGAAATGGGCCTAACTCCACTCGGATGAGAGAGCTTCCTATAGGTTGAAAGGCCCCTCACGGAAGGAGCATTTCCTCAATCTCTTCCAGAAATAGGAGCTCGAAACCTTGCAAGCGGGAAAGCTTCTATCTCTTATAGAGAATAAACATAGGGGAAAGAGAACTACAAGAAGTCTACAACCTTACTAATAACTAAGAAAGGTGCTTTCCTTTACTAATGCAAGACTCCTCTCATTCTCAAAGTAGCTGTCTCCGTCCCGCTATTCCTGCTTCTGGAATAGAGTAAGCTTCTCTTCTTTCGCTGCCTCTGCCTCTCCTCTGGTTTAGAACCCCCAAATCCACAATGACAATGATTGCTTCAAGGTCCACCTCTTAATAGAAGACCCGATCCATCTTCTCTTGAATCTCGACATTTCATCCAAAGAATAGAAAATGGTTAACACATGCCGATTGGAGAACGTATTCCCTTCCCAGCTATTAGTGAAACAGGGGCCATCACTCTAATACGAATCGAAAGAATCACTATCGGGTTTGGTACCAACCAAGATTATCGTGGTTGAAATACCATCAATTTTGAATAGTTATTAGAGCTTCTAATTAAGTCGATTAAAATAATCTTCTGATTCAATCAGTATTATCTCGTTCATGCTCCTCACCTGAGAAGCATTTCACTAACCACCTGAGGAGCAGTAACAAGTACCTCCCTTGGGGTCGGGTAGCTACAGTCACACACAGTTCCTGTACACAGTAAGACAGTAGCAGCAGTAGCTACTGTAGCGTAAGACAGTCACTCTCACAAGTATGGTTTAAACAATGTTCTATCGGTTTGACCAGGTTTAACAAGTTTGAAACATAGGGTAGATGGTCTAGCTACCCAACTGTAGCTGCAGTAGCTACACTGTACCTCCTTAGCCGGTAGCCAGTAGCCAGTGGGTAGGAAACCTTGCCCGCCAACTAAAAAGAGCGATTGAGAGTGGATTTCAGGTTCGATAGTGTCGAGAAGGTATTAGCCACCGGTGACCGTACTTTCGTAAAAGCACCATTGGGCGGTGGTTCCTCTTCTCTTCTTCCTCTTGAACCTCGAACAAAAAAAAGATCTCGCCATCAGCTCGACTAAGAGTTCCGAATCAAAAAAGTCAACTGAACTTGACTTAAGACGAAGGAACCGAGTGCCAAAAAAAACCGGTTTCGCTTCAAACTACTAGTAATTAAGACTAAAAGTAAGGAAGTCCTTTTCTTGACTTGGCCTGCGTTCATTATACCTACCCCCTTTTTAAAGAACTTGATTTCAATCTCAACAAAGAAATGAAAGCATAACTCTTTGCTTGTTGTCCTCTTACTTACTCAATTGTGGAGGTCTCTCGGGTGTCTGATCCGATCAGTCTCGTGATGAAGAGAATTCCGATCTTCCACTAAGAAAGGTCTCGTCACGACAACTCAATTTGTCCGGTAAACTACTAGGGGCTCCCCATGGTTTAGTAAAAGGGAGGGGAGATTTGCTCCTCATCCGGGGGTTCATTTCATTCATTATGAACTCAAAAGTGAAGGTCTTAAAAACTTCATAGAATTCATGATCGGCCATTCCATTTGTGCTTTCAGCAAGTAGGCGACGCGAATCTATTTCTATGCTTCAATCGGATACCAATTGCTTGGATGCGTTTGAAGCCTCGAGATGACTTGCAGAAAAAAAGCTTTCTAGGGTTGTCTTCTGTCTCCGTAACAAATGGTCCATTTATTGATGGGCGAACGACGGGGATTGAACCCGCGCGTGGTGGATTCACAATCCACTGCCTTGATCCACTTGGCTACATCCGCCCCTACCCCCGCACAGGTTTCAGTCTCTATCTACGATCAGATCCTTTCTGAACTCCCCTATGACCGCTATCAAAGAGAAGCTTTTTCCTATACTCTAGTTGCAAGTCTATTGTTCTCTTTCCGAATTAGGTGAAACAAAGCTTCAAACAAAGAGGTTGGGCTGTTCACTTCATTGATTTGACTTCACTTTACTTAAGATTAAAGAGAGGGGCCGGGCGGGCAGTAAAGGCTCATTTAGTAGACAGCGAGCGAGCAGCAAGCACCTACTCCTATCAAAATGAAAAGCAGCAAGCTGAACTTGAATTGAAGAAGCGAGCCTCTATCAGAGAAAGGAAAGCCGTTGCGCGTTAGCGCATCCGTTTTCTTGCTCGTTAGCGCCCTTCCTTCAGCTGGCTTCGCCTTATCTATTCATCTCTTTTTTCAAATGGAGATTTAGGGATCTCTCTTGTTCATAGATCTTGAAACCAGATCTATCCCCGGAAGAACCAACACTTAAAGGGTGTAAGCAACGGAAGGTTCTCACCCTGTCCCCGACATTGTTCTCCGACGATGTCCCCTGGGCGAAAGGGGACACCATTCTCTTTCTTTCTTCAATCGTTCCGATCAGGACAAGTGGGTTGGTTCGTTTCGTCCTCCTATCTACGCAATTCTCTGTCTTCGTTCGTGATCATGTTGGGCGAAAGGTAGTTGTAGAGGAGCGGCTGTGAAAGGGCTCTTCCCCCCTTTCCATTGAAGTAGGGAGGGCTTCCTTCCCCACCATTCCGGCCTATTATTGATAGGGATTTTACCGATGCTGAAGGTAGCTTGCTTACCAAGCCACCCACTTGAGAAGCTGGTCGCTAGAAAGAAGCGACGAGGAAGCGAAGCTGTCTACGAAGCTTTGCTTCTCCCCCTGTAGTCGTAATACTCGGCTCGTCGCTACTTTGATTCAAAAGGTAACCGATGGTTCCCGACTTTCTCTGGTTTCCGCAACCGTAACCATTTTTCCGATTACATAAACCTTTTTTTTTGAATAGCGATACGCTCTAAAAAAAGTGAAGGATAAGCAACCATTCTAGAAGCGGTAGCTTCCCGCCTCCTTCATTCCTACTGCCTCCTTCGGTGAGAAGTTCCCTTCCTTTTTATAAAAAAAAATGCCTGATTGGTCTGCTCAGCAAACGTACAAAGTGGACCGCTGTTTGGCTGACCCCCTTCTTCCCATTCGGGTTGGGTTGACCCAGAAGTACAGTAAGAAGGAATGGAACCGCTTGAGAGTCGTCTGAAGTTCACACTTGGGTAAAGACGACTGACTTTGGAAACGGAACACGAACCAATTTCAGCTATTCCGGCTTCTTATTGAGCGTAGCGAAATCAAGGTTTATGAGAAAGTCAGCGAAGTTTCTATGATGTTCTACCTTTGCGTAGTCTCGGTCCACAGTGACAGTGGAAGGCTCCGCACCTGAGCCTCGTTAGACTCAGCAGAAGTGTAAGGTGTAAGTGAAGAGAATAGAAGAGATGAAGTCCGCCCCTTAGCCTAGTCTATATCCACAGCTGACGCAACTCCGTACCGACGTCTCACTACTACTTAATTTAATTAATTAATTAACGGCTAAACTTTTTCATAACCTGAGCTTTCCTTAACCAGTTGACCTTACTTCGTAACCTTAGCCTCCCTTTCTTTATAGTTCGACTAAGTGACTTCGTAACCGAAACCTACTTTTTTTCTTACTGTAGCATAGGCCTCTAACTCGGTTCATTCCCTAAATGGTAATGGTAGGTAGGCCGGTACCCCTTCTTTGGTTCTTACAAGGTAGGCTCGTGCCCGAGTTCACTCGTGAAAGAAAGGTTCTAGCGGTAAAGTAAAGAAAATCCTCCCTTCTTGCTTGCTTGCGAGAAGGCTTTCTTGCGTTCTTGCTTAGCTTATTTCAAAGGGGAGGCAGTTAACGGATATGGGCTTCGGTAAGCACTCCTGGTAGGCGTCAATCCAATCAGTGCGATAGGTGCTGAGGTTAAGCAAGAATAAGGGATGAGCCTTTCAAGCAGCTAAGGCTATAAATTGGTCTACGAATAAAGTCTTTAAATCAATCTCTTGCCCTTAAATCTCCTTCCCTTAATGATAGTGCTTGTGTAATAGGCGCATATAGGGATTGAAGTTGCGGGGTGAGGGGGGAACATACGATGCGTATAACGTGCTCATACTGACAGGTTAGGAGCTTACCCCTGAAATAGCTAGGCTAATTCCTTAATTTAGTATAGTAGCGTGGAGTACGGGACAAGAGTATGCCATATATATAGTATAAAACAACATTTCAAAGTAAAGCGTTCCTGTTTACGGCAATCTCTTAATCGATTTCTTTTTAAAATATCTTCCCTTGTGTCCCTTCAAGTGGCAGTCGGCATCAAGTCCAGGTTTAAATCCAGAAAGGATTCCTAAATAAAAAATAAGCAGATGTGAGATGGGTTGAAACAGACGAAAGGGACGAAGCTCCTTCTCTGTGCGTGGATATCTTCTACCAATTCCTGCAAATAACCCATTCTTCCAAAGAGTAAAAAGAACCGTAAGCAAGAGACCAAATAGGGTGATAGCTGACACTCCTGCTACTGCGCTAATCCACGCAATGACATTTGAGGAAGAAGTGTCATAGGTACCCAAGCACAACCGATTCCTCTTCTGCCTTTTTACTCTCTCCTGCTCGTACATTAACTATATCTTATATGTAGTATTGCCCTCGTTTCATTTATATATCCTCCAAGAGCGCTTATTCCCCATCAACAGCGAGAATGCCGCATCTAAGAGCCTATTCATGTGCAGCCTACTCTGATTAAGGAGAATCCAATCCGGTGCAGTGCTTGATAAACTTTCGATGTCCGCCCTCTTGTACTGATGTGCTTCTAGCTGGAAGCAGCCAATCCAATCCCATTTTAGGATATTTTTACCTTAGGGCAGATCTTCCTCTCTCTACTGGGATTGACTCGCTTAGAGGGGTCCCATTCCTTTGGCAAAGGCCCTAACTCAAAGCCTAAACCGAAACTCCTAGTAGGCCACCTGTTGACAGCTGTTACGATATCCCCTGCCGTTATGCCTCCTTAATAGCAAAAGAGAGGGTCGTTTTCTAACTCTTGCTCTAGACTCGTCTGCTAACTCATTGATGCAACCTCCACCCCCTCGTCCATCAATCCCATTCCATAAATAAGGGAGAGCTCTTAATCTGTCTTTTATGCCACGAATCGCCTGTTAGAGAAAAAGATTGAAGTAAGGTCTTCCCAGTCCCATTTCGGATTCTTTTGACTATTGAGATAATACCTTTCCCGCGCATTCCTTGCCCGATTCTTTTACTATTGATCTGACTCCATAAATTCCTTTTTCTTTTTCATAAGGGTCACGCAGCCTATGCCTATTCTGTGCTGCTCTCTGATTCACTTCCTCACTCGGAGATAGCCTTTTCGATCTTATTTTAAGCGGACGATAACCTTACTCCGCTTTTTTTCACTCACTCCCTAAAGGTTAGTGAATCGTTCTTGCTTCCTAACTTTTGAAGAGAAGGTATTCATTAAACCATCAACCGCGGGTACTCGTACGAGAGCACTGGCACCGGATGAAATAGCTAAGGTTACTGCAAAAGGAAGAAGGGAAGGTAATAGAGTTCCGAAAGGCACTGCGCTTACGCATTCAGTAAGACCGGCTATGAACTCACCATAAAATAAACACCGGGCAAACAAGAAGCAGGGCATGGACCTTATTCTACTATTGATCTTGTCCTCTGTCTCTTTCACTCCTGACCTGAAAGGCCTAGATTAAAGTAGTATTGTATACTACTAATTAATATATTCCCTAAAGAAGTAAAACAAAGTATATGTACAGCTTATTTTTAATACTACTAATTATATTATATGTTGTTGTACTTTATTTTTTTAATACTACTTATTGGCAGAAATAAGTAATATCTAGATTATATTATCTATCTCTAATGCTATGTGTACTATTCTGCATAAGGTAAAGAATAATACTATTAAGATGTATTTATTTTCTTTCTCTATAAGATCCACCTAATGGTATATGTACTTTTCCCAGGTGAGGAAGGGTATTGTAACTAGCGCTGTATAAATAAGTAAGCGTGCAAGGTTCTATTGCTAGAGTAAGGTGCCAGCCTTGTATCCCAGGTGCGAGTAAGTAATGGACTGGGGCTTGGCTTGAGAGCTGGTGCGTAAGTCCCCGGGGATTGGGATAGACTAAGCTTTTAGAGATAGAGGAAGCGTGGCGCGAGCGTAGGCTTAATCTCACTAAATTCTCTGATCAAGAATCAGTCGTCTTACGTTCTATCAATAAACAACCAAAACGACCAGGAGGATAGGTATTGATGATCACCTTTAGCGAGAAGCTTGATAGCCATGTGATCTAATAAATTTAGACCTGAGTCTATAGCTTTGGCAGCAACTGATCTATCTCTTTATGGTTTACTCGGATCAGCTAGCTGAACTGGGCTTGGAGCACACACGTACCCCTCTTAGGATAGGATGCATGTCCCGAAAGACAGATAGGCTCTTTGATCAGTCCTATAGCCCACCTTCGTCTCAGTGAAACTAGGTCAGGAGAGAACGGCTATTCCTTTTTTCACCCAAGCCGAGGTAACATTACAGGCGAACAACCGCTTCTCAATTGGTTCAAACCCAGTCCTCAAATCAATCCCATTCAGGGTTGAGCATATTGGATTGGAAAAAACTTTACCTTCGTTACAAGAGTGAATTCCCTCAAGTTCATACTGGAATCTACAAGGCTGTTTGCTTTGCCTTTCTTTGAGTTTGTTTCTGGCAAGAGGCAGATTATCTGTCCACCTTTGAAAGAGTTCTTTCATCGTCCGGTTCTCTAAACTCGAAATAAAGCATGGAGGGAATCGGCAACGAAGTAGCCTCGACGTCGGAAGAGGTTACTTCTAAGCTTGCTGTCCGAGTACGAGTAAGTAAAGGGAATGAAATTTTTGCTATCACGATTTTCCCGATGATCATTCTAATGGGAATGCCCATACTGTCCATAGCTTGGAGAACAAGCTGTAACCTTTGAGCTAAGCTCTTTCCTGGGCTTGATGAGCTTCAGGTGTATGGGTTCCTGAAGCGGGTGGGAATTCCTGTTCAAATACCTTTTATTACCAAGGGCTATGTCCGGCTTCCGACCTGGCTTTAAGCCTTTATTTATAATTAAAAATGGGCCTTCTTAGTTCCCGTGCAAAGTAGTAGTTGATTAGCTGTCTTCGTTCATCGAGTAGGCGAATGTAAGGAAGTTTGCCTGAGTACGAGTAGAGGATTGGTTGATAGAGTGAGAAACCTCTCTCTCCCCTCTGGTTGTGGGAAAAGCTCGTTAACTGACTTCAACCTCTCACACACACCTGAGTAGCGATCTAGACTTTTTTCTTTCTATTTCATCCATTGCCTTGCCCGAACTAGGTGCTGCATAGTGTGCGCTTTGTCTTTCTATCTTATTAATGAACAAGAAGGTCTTGGATCTTTGACTCGAAAAAAGAGTCCTGGAGTGTCCATATGAACCCCGTAACTGGAGTCATTAAAGGAATTAATGCGTGGGGAATAGATGCGAAGATAGATTCCTCGCGCTAAGGAGATAAGAGAGAGCCAGCATGAGTAGCTTCAGCTGCTTTACCTCCGGCTTGCACTTCCCTTTCATTACCTACCAGCCAACTCTCGTGCTAAAGAAAAAAGACGAACAAAAAAGGCATCAAGGCGAGGAAAAGTCTCAAGCAAAGAATCTTGAAAAGCAAAGGTGTTATAAAGGCTGCTTTTCTTACCACCGGGTTCTAGACCCCTTTCATAGAATCCAAAGAGGAAAGGGTTTAGTCATTACAGCTTCGTATATGGGCCCTGCAGCAGGAAAAGAAAGAAGACTAGTAGCGGAGGAGGAAACGCGGCCTGCTCATCGTGATAGGCGCTCCTTAGTTGATTCCTTGAGAGGAAAACCATTCTTAAGAAAGGCTTTTCGTTCTGCACATCCGAAATAGGTTGCGCGGCAAGACGGATATGCTCTCCATCGCTCAGGATGACACCTGAGTTGCTTAACTACACCGAAGATGCTTTCTTTATACTAGTTCGGGGGTCTGTAAAGCTCTTCTTCTTCTGTCTTCTTTATAGCGAGTGAAGTGCTTCACAGGGTGGAGCACGAACGTATAAGAAAGACTCCTAGCTTAAGGGGCTCAACTCAATCAAGCAGTTCTCCTGCAAGGAAACGAAAGCATGATAGAGCAGTCAAGGGAGGTGGGATATAGATAGGTTCTTTAATCTCTTAACCTATTGCACGAGATAGATCAAGTCCCCAGTTCTCGATTCCAGTCCAGTAGGCGGGTTAGTGCGATAAGCTACAGCTCTAAGCCTTTTCGAAGGGTGCAGATCGGGAGAGCTAGAAAGTAACAGTACTTCATTTTCCCGGATCCTACTTAACGATATAGAGTTTCTCCCATGTTAGGAAAGGTGTTCACACTTTCAATTACATCAAAAACGAAAGTTTAAAAACTTGTTAAATAAAAAGCCCTAACGACAGCAAAAGAAATACAGCTTGAGGGCGAGAGTTTAGTAAGTCAGCTTCGTATTCCCCCTTTCACTAAAGCTTCCTGAAGTAAGGAACTAAGAAAGCTAATGTCCCTCCACCCTCTTCCCTGTTTTCTCCCCTCGTAAGGTAGTTCGAGCGTCTCCGAACCCATTGACTTTCAAGCAGTTCAAGTTTTTCCCTATAGTAAGTGCCCTCAAGCAAGGCCCCAAAGAAAGGCACAGTCCAATACCCCATAATATTAGGTGGGGAATCCTCTCTCTTTCTGCCAGTGCCACCCTCTTCCTCTAGCCCGGGGTTAGGATAGAAAGTTCTCTCATCTCAAGCAAGCCCACCTCTCCTGCCAGCTCGTATGTTGCCAAACCTCGTTTCGTACTTAAGGGCGAGTTGCTTGTCTCCAGTAAGAAAGCCCTAAAGGAAGAAGCTAACCTATTCTTTAGTCGAGTTGCTTCGCTCCCCAACTCGTTTAAGTCAACCGATGCCATGGGTCATTCCCTTGTTTACGAAACTGGGCTATTCAAAGCATCGAGAAAGAGGAGTGGAACAACTACCTTCCCAGTCTATCGGGACTCTACCTATTTGGTTGATTCTTGCCCTGGACTTCACTCCCTTAATTCCGTTCCTTCGCTCTCCGGACTTCTTCCTTCTAGGCGAGTAAGGGCATAAACTTCTGTAAATAAAATAGAAAGACAAACTCACGAAGAAAGCACCGGTAAGGTTGTACCTAAGCCTAAGGGCTGGCCTTTACTGGATGTAATTCCCTCTGCGAGCTACCTCTGAGAGTGGTCAAGAGCTTATTGGAAAAAGTTTTAAGCATTTCCATAGTAAGAAGGGAAACCGAAATCCATCTCTGTTAACGAATGAATGCTCCTGGGGAAACTAAAGCACTAGTAGGTCACGAACTCAATTAAGAGATCAATCCAATTTCCTGCTGGCTCTCTTGAAACTGGTTTTCTCACTTGCTGGCCTAGGCCTACTAGTAGATGACTGTCTAATAGGGAAAGCTCTATTACTATTAGCTATCGCCCTACCATGTAAGATAGAATCGCTAGCCCCAAGGTACATCTATTATTCTTCCTTATCTTACCTACAATCTAGTTAGACTTACCAGGAAAATCTCTCTCTTAGCGTTAACCTATAGTCGTCCTACCTATCCCTATTAATAGCCTTCTTATAGCTATTTCCATTTCCCTCTCATGGAAAGAAATGTATCTATTAGCGCCGTATACCTACGCATATCGCTTAGCGCTTGACCTATATGGATAGCTGGCAACTCCCACTCAAACAAGTTTTCTATATCGAAGACCTTCTGGCTGACTTGATACAGCTCAAGGAAACGACCCCTAGTCTCGTGCGTGGGATAGATTCTATTCTGCCCAAGAATCCCAAGTAGAAAAAGTATCCAACACTTGGCTCCAAGGAAAGCTTGGCTTAATGCCTTCATTCCTTAGTTTACTATTTCAAGGTAAGGGAAAGGAAGACAAGCTAATAGGAGTAGGGGAAGAAAACAGAGCAGGGGTTCAGTGCCATGGGACTCTGACGCGATCTCTCCTTTAGCGATAGGCAATCCGGTTATTGAGCTAGTAATCCGTCCCTATTGTGAGAGCCAATAGTTTCCCTTCGCGGAGGATTGGGTTGGAGTTTTCTATGGATAAGCAGTGGTTTATTATGTATTGTCTTTGGGCTAAAGCAGATATAGGGCTGGGAGTGAAAAAAGATTTCATTATAAAAAAGACTTTACGATCAGATGCCTCGATCATGCCTGATAGTACCAGACCCCTTCATCAGCCGGGTAGAAAGAAAGTTGGAATATCTGGAGAGCACACCGTTGATGCAATGGATTATGGAGATGACATGCTCAGTCCCATTGAGAATGCGGACCCTAACCAGCTACCATCGGTATTAACAGAATCATTTAAACAATCCAAAATCACCTCCATTGAGGCTTGCCCAAAGAGAATCAAATCATCGGCGAAAAAATATGTAAAAAGGAGGCCAAGAAGACTCTCCAATTTGTAAGAAGTCGGGGAATCTACATGTTCTTACATTTGAATGAAGATGGATGAAAAGACACACCTTCGTCAATCTGGATAAGCATAGGAGAATGATTCTATGTTGAGCGTGCTAAGTCTTTCACCATAGTATAGGAGAAAAACATCCGCCCAAGCCGGATTAGTGAAAACTCTGTCAAGCCTCGCCCGCCCCCACTCTTGCTTATTCGACCAGGGTTTCTGCCGCAGTCAATGATGCCACAATCATTAATCATTGCATTGAATTCCTCCAAAGATACAAGATTTGGAGGTCTGCCACCAAGTTTTTCAGACACATCTGAAATGGCGTTAAAATCACCCGCAACCCTCCATGGACCTTGTATGTCTTAGGACAGTAATGGCCGTTTTTCCCAAAGAATTGAATGGAGCACTTTGCATAAAGAAAGGTAAGCCTTACCAGATCAGAATTAAGGAAGCTGGTGTCGACTGTGATACACTGTTCAAAGGCGTCGACAAGCACTACATTCACTTCATGATTCCAACAGATCCATATTTTATCATCTGCCTCTTGATTTGCCAATGAAAAGTGGAAACCAATTCTGTTGGAGAATTACTGAATCTTATTAGCATGGTAAAGAGGTTCAAGAATAGCAATCGACGATATATTATACTACAAGCCTCCTTCTTTATTTTCTATTTTATGTTGCCTATGCCTCTGATATTTCACAAGAGATTATTAATCATGGCTAACAATGGAAGAAGTTTAAGAAGAACGAGCCAACGCTCTAGTAATCCTTCTGGAGCTCTTCAAGTTCGATTCTTGTACTTTTACAGATGTATCTGGCCGCTCTCCTTGTAGGATTCAGAAGCTTTATATTTCTGGGCACAGTCAGTGTTCTTGAATATCGAAGCATAAGACTTTAGAGAATAATTCCTTAAAAAAAAAAAAAATTCCTGCAAAGCAAAGAAGTGTTTGCTTCTCTCATAGGTTCAGAGTCCTATAAGTATCCCTTAGTCTGAGCAGCTTGTTCCTTTGGAACGTTAGCATCATATCTTTGGATTTAAGTCAAACAAGGGATATATTAGACTCCATCTTGTTTATGAGTTCATGATCAGGCTGAGAGAAAATAGGCATAATAGCATAGCCTGAATACTAGAATTATCAACATTGGAATTGTTAGCAGCCAAAGATGAGTCAATGGCATCTACTATTACCTGGTGAGAAGAATCCACCCTCAACTGAGAATCATGAGAAGCAGTACTGGTTGAAGGATCGGCAGAAATCTGTATGTGCTGAGAAGCCTTTTTATTAAAAGAAAAAGATTCTGCTCCGTCTGATTGTCCGCAGTCTTGTTTGGAAGATTATATGTATTCTCAAAAGATGATTGGATGGTCTTGCCCGTTGGCCTGTAGACTTGACGTGGGGGAGCTTTTCCTCCTTGACCTTGTGAAGATTTTTTCCTATAGGCATTAGAGTTAGGAGCTGACGGCTGCTGGTTGGACTTCTCTTTGTTGGCTGCATCAGTTGTACTTGACTTTTTCGAACGAAGTTTGAAGTTTTACTTTTAATAACCTTGTTTGGAACAAGACGTGCAATATCGTTCCGTGGGGTCTTTCTCATAGACGATTTTCTGCCATCTTCCTTCGTTTTTCCCATGCCTAACCAGACCCTATTAGGCTTTTTCTTGAGAAGATCCACCTCAACGCATACCCTTGCGACACCGGGTCGAGATGGGGGTCGGACCATCCGATTAATAGCACTTTGCCTACTACGTTAGCAATAGTAGTAGTCTTGAAAAAAACAGATCGGAAGATTCGGAAACGGAATCCACATATTAACGAATCTGAAGAGATAATCTTTGATGTACGTTGCATCTTTCAACCAAAGCTTAATGGTTTCTTCTGGAAATGTTGGAATAGATCTCAGAGTAAAAAATTTGTACATTTTAGTAATGCAAACAATCCTTTTTTTGGAGCTGACGCTCTTTTTTTTGTTGGTTCATAGTCCACACGGGGTTCTGGTCTTGTTACTTTATGTTCCGGAGAAAATTGATCCCTCGATCAAGTCCTAACTAGAAATCTCTTAAGAAAAGACGAGAAATCGTTTGGATTCGAGGCGAAAGCCTTCCCCGCCGTTACGGAGTTATTCTGCTCTAATCTCCGAAATCGAAGGACTTCATACGGGCTGAGGACTTAGTATTGATTCATGCAAAGATGCTCCTCTAAAGCTGGAATAAGGGATTGTCCACTTCACCGCCCCGAAGAGCAGTGGCTCTGTTGTTTTGCACGCCTACGGAGAGAGACTCAAAAAGTACCGACGCTCAATCGAAAGAAAGAGAAATCCACTATATGCTTAACTCATGCCCCAGGAATCCCTAGACACAGGGGGTACGAACTAATTTTTTACTGGAGGGAAGGCTAGGGAAAGCATAGAGCGTGCGGGCTCAGCTCTCGCACTCCTCCCATCCGCGAAGCTGAGGCGGGAGAAAAAGCATAACTCCCCGGTCTCATAGGTTACCTTTCGATCTTCCTCCCCCGTGACGCTCCCAAATCGATCGCTATCCTTTTCTTGCTTTCTTGTTGTCTTGAATTGTTATAGAGCGGCTTTATATCAGGTATAGTTGGTAGGATGAAGTGGGATGAAGCCTTAGTGGATATAGCAAGTGTGACGGGGAGGCGGCTCGGGCGTAGTGGGTCTGGACGCCTAGCATGAAAGAGCCTTCTCTGGTAGCGGCACTATACCTTAGTCTCTCTCTAGCTTCCAGTCTATATAAAACGTAGTTAGCAGAGGTCAGTCTGTCTGGCGTTCCCTCGCGTCAAGGGCTACTTTTGCATCGGCTCTCTCTCGTTCTCGTTAGGGAATTACCGAGGCGAAAGCAGCTCTCTCGGAAGTAAGTTTCCCCGCTGGGACTAGTCTAAGAAACTTTCACTTGAATTGCCAAGCCTCTTGTGGTAACGCCCTTGACGAATTACGTTCAACGTCCCTTTATGACTTTCCCGATCGGCGCCTCGGGTCGGTAGCCGGGCTCCGGGACATTACTACCACGGCGACTATCGACCCGAGCCCAAAGAAGGAAAAAAACGAACGGACTAAAGCGAGGAGTTCATTGGCCATACATAGTTAAGGAGGATGGGGGCCAACCTCTTTCATGACCCATGGCCCCAGTGTGTCACTTGGTTAGCATTTCTAGAAAAAATGGAGATGGAGAGTCAGGCTAGTTTTTCGATAGGGAAAGAGACAGGGGAGTTGGCTGTAATGGAGACAATTCGGATGGACGATATGGATTTCTTCGAGATGGTTAACCACTTTTTTAACCGTGAGAGGGAGGTCATTCAGAACCCGCTGGCTCCAGAACGGGGGGCGGCTCCAGAGGCGCTGCCGCAGGCGCCAGCACCGACTGAAGTTGCCCACCCCGCTCCCGATCAAAAAGAGCGTGCGGGACTTCGAAGGGACATTCAAACTTGAATTCGTGAGCAACTGCACGAACATTGTGAAAAGGGGAAAGGGCGGCTGTCCGTGCACTTTCCGGAAATGACGGAAATCTAGTCCAGTGCCGCGAAGGCGATAATGTCTTACGATCTGGAGATCTCCGCGGAGACGGATACGGAAACCCCCCGCAGATGGGTAGAGAATATAAGGGGGACCCTAATCTCCTAAAACCAGTCATTAGGGAATACCGACCAAATGAGTCTGTCTGCCGCTTGATTTCATAACAGAGCCGTTATTCCCGGCTGGCATAGAAGTCTCTCGCGCGGGCGAAGGAGATGCATTTCTGGTACTGGTGGTATTGGACAAGAAAAAAGGGAATAATTTCTTTCTTCTTTCTGCCTTTCTTTCCCATGACGACTAGGAACGGGCAAATCAAAAATTTCACTTCGAATTTCGGACCTCAACATCCTGCTGCTCATGGTGTTTCACGATCAGTATTGGAAATGAACGGAGAAGTGGTGGAACGTGCGGAACCACATATTGGATCACTCCAGTGCGGCACGAAGCCGCTGATGCCGAGTCGGCTCCTATGCCGCTAGCTATGCCCTGCTTGGTCCCCCGGCACGGTGGAGGTTCCGTAGCGCGTCATGAGCACCGGGCTAAGGGGCGGTTGAGCAACTCAAGCGAACCGCCCTACCTTACTACAACATAAGGACAGAAGGGAGAAGGTTGTGAAGGTGGCCTCGTTATCCACACCTCCGGTCGGATGAATGGAGGACCGACCGACCCGGGTTTTCACGAGCGTTGGCGGGTTCTGGAGTGCCTGTCAAGGGCGCTAGCGCATACCCCGGGGTGATCATCACCACCTGCACCTCACATCTCGGCACAGTGGAACGTGTAACCCGCCTGCTGTTCCATTCAACTACATTTGTTCCTGTAATCCATAGCCTAACAGAACGCAGCAGCGAGGGACAACCCGCCCATACAGCCAGCGGGGAGGATGGCACTACTGGCAAAGACCGTCTGGCGAAAACGCCGCAGGCGCGAAGCGTGGTAGGCCTGCGCCGGGGGAGCATAGGGAGGAAAGGGAGCCCGGACGGTGGAAGAGCCAGGGGAGGCCGGGTCATTTGACGGAAATGGAAGGCTTTGGACTATGAACCTATTAAAGAAGGCCCTATGGAGTAAAGGGAAGTGCATGAATTCTTGGAAAAAGAGGGAGCGAGCCTATATATGGAATCAAGCAAATTCAATGAATAGATAGAGTCAACGGTACGACAGACAGCGCTGCCTACACGCTTGCTTCCGAAGTCGAGCAGTCTCAATTTCACTACAGGATTTTAGAATGAATGCTGGGCTGGGCCACCTCGAATGGCGTGAGCCGCATGCGGGGAGACCCGCACGTACGGTTTTTAGGGGGATCTGGTCGAAAGACCGGCCGGCGCCCACCCGACTAGAGGGACTGAGAAATTAATAGAGTACAAAACTTATCTTCAAGCTTTACCTTATTCTGATCGTTCAGAGGGCGATCGCGGGGTCACTGAATGAAGTCCTCCGTTTCTTTCGGAGGTGCTGACCCGCAGCGAGGCAGAGATGACTAAGTGACATATGGAATATGGCGACGACAACAGCATGTCGTAGAAGGAGATAACAAGTGGAGCCAACGACCCACTAAGACTAACGTATCTACAACTACATCCCCGAGCGGCAGTCAAACGGGGGCGTGAATGCGAGATGCCAGCGGAATGATCGGCCGGACAGAGGCTAGGGCTCCTTCCTTCCCACCGCGTCCTTCCTTGTGTGTCGGAGATATAAAGCGAGTGCACCGGAAAAGAACGGGAACTGGGTCGATCTATTCTATGTCGAAGCATCCGAAGCATAACTGCACACTCACACGATCTTTGCCGACAGATAGGAGCATTCGGTGGAACCGGTGAACTACACTTGCTTCTGGATAGATGTGTGGGACAGAGGGCTCGTGGTACCTGCTGCCCACCCTTCCTCCTCTGCTTTGAGAACCGTGTGAACGGAGAGTGGGCAGAAGGGAAGGAGGTCCTCATACGGAGTCGCACACTTACTTGAGCAGTGCGGGAGACTGGGGAATGGGTCGAGTAAAGTCCCCTGGGGCCGGAAAAATAACAGAGACGTACTGATACGATAGGGCTTTGATTGGTATTTCTTTTTTCTTAGTGATTGTAAAGGAGGGCGCTTGGCTATGTTATAGAAAGGGAAGGCAGAGGCATCGAATGGCGAAGAGAGGCGGCTCGGCAGGGAAGGAATGGGAAATCGTCAAAGATGACTTCTTTGTTGTCGAAACGAAGGGCTAAATAGCACCAGTGATTCTCTGAGCCGGTCTGGATTTCCAACGCCTCGGGAAACTGGTCGAGATAGATGACAGCGCCTTTTTCCCCTCTTCCTTACCGGGAGGGCAATCTTCTCTTATGGCCTTCACCTCCCGCCCGGCCCGGAAATAGAGAATCCAGCCCCCTTCTGATCCATTCATTTCTGCAAGCAGGGAGGATCCAGAGCTAAGCCCCCTCCTATTCGAGGCCGGGTGGCCTTGCCCCACAAGCACCCAACCTTCTTTTTGCTCTTCCTTCGGGTTGCCTCCACGAACGCGCCACCTAGGAGCCCTACTCATATTCCAAAGGCGCTACTTCAATTCAAGCGCAAGCCCCCTTCTATTGCATAACCTAAAAAAGCTATAAACAAAGTACCAAAGTGGTTGCGGGAACGATACGCTTTGGTTACCAGCGAACGCTTCCAAAGGCGACCAGCTTTCAATACTAGTTGTTACCTTACGCTGCCATTTTTCTAATATTATTGAATAGCATGGCTGGGGGCTAAGATAACTCAAATGGGAGAGCCGTGTTATGGGTGACCTTATTGCACGGTTCAGAGAGCACTTGTGTATGTGATGCAAGTGAACGTGTACGAAAAAGCTGTCGTAAAGTTTCGTTGTTCGTTCCGTCGTCGACCCTATCTATGTTTCTACGATGGCCCAAGAACACGCTCATTCTTCAGCCGTAGAGAGACTTTTGAATTGCGAGGTACCATTACGAGCTCAATATATACGAGTGTTATTCCGTGAAATAACTCGAATTTCAAATCATTCACTTGCTTTAACTACTCATGCTATGGATGTGGGAGCATCAACTCCGTTCCTGTGGGCTTTTGAGGAGCGGGAAAAATTGTTGGAATTCTATGAAAGAGTCTCGGGAGCCAGGATGCATGCCAGTTTCATACGACCAGGTGGAGTGGCACAAGATCTGCCTCTTGGCTTATGTCGAGATATTGATTCCTCCACACAACAATTTGCTTCTCGTATCGACGAATTAGAAGAGATGTCAACCGGCAACCGTATCTGGAAACAACGATTAGTGGATATTGGTACTGTCACTGCACAGCAAGCAAAGGATTGGGGATTCAGTGGTGTAATGTTAAGAGGTCGTGCGACATGAAGACATTGATAGCAATATGGGGGAAGTTCCCATCAGGCAACAACGGTTCTGCCTGACCCTACTTAAGCATGCATATTATGTCAGTGAAGACTTGGTGTGAAGCCTTGGAGCTTACGTTAGAAGAGCAAAAGGCCGGGGGCTAGGGTGAGCTGAGGGGGGACAGCGTAAGTGAGCGAATGTGTGTAAGCCCAGTCAAACATAACTGTTCTAGGCGGGGTGGGCCGCCCACCTTCGAATGGTGTTGGTCCTACGGACTGTGAACGGATTCGCCTCTGGCCTCTGGGCACGTCGGAACCGCATGAGTTCACCGGGGTGGAGCACGGTCCGCCAAAATCGGCATAGGTTAGGTGCTATTGATGGAACATG